TCTTCTTTAGAAGAAAAAAATAATGCCTATACTCTATACTATAGTAAAACGACTAATCAGTTATTTTTTTCTTTCATCGCCCCAAACATACCAATATGAGCACCGATGGTACGTAAATGTAACTCGTTGTTTAAGCAACTATTCAGAGTTCCTAGAGCTCCCTGTAAGGCTTGTTGTAAAACCCGCTGTTGGACTTGATTAATCGCCCTTTGTTGTTCAAAATGAATGGTTTCATTTTTGTAATTTTCTAATTGTTCCAAAGTTGTATAAATTGAATTTATTAAATTCAATTTTTCCCGTTCGATCTCAGAATAACCATTCACTCGAAACCGATCTGCTTCCGTTTCTACTTTCCTTAAGCGGGCCCGGGCCTTTTCCAGCTGTTCAACGGCTCCTTCCCGTAGTTCTTCTGAATTTCGAATAGTTCTCAAGATTCTCTGTTTTCGATTATCTAATAAATCACTTAATGAAAGTAGATTCTCTTTCCATTCATTTCAAAATGTCTATGATCTCTTCCCGAACCAAACATGAATCTTTCAATTCATTTGGCTCTCACACTCAATTCCTTATAGGAAATTTCCCTATCTTTATTTTGTAATGAGCCTATCCTCTTTTCTCTGTTTCTAAAAAGATTGAAAAATCTTGAAAATGATTACCAATACAAGACCAAAATATTTGGAGGACTCTTCTGACCAAACAAATAATTGTCAGCAAAGTTGTTTTTTTTTCTTCAAGTCCAAAGAATTCTTATTAATTTATACGTAGGTCATCGATTCCGCATTGTATAAAAGAAGGTGTTAAACACCCGTTTTTCCAATTTTTCATCGTAAAGAGAATTCAAGCCATTTTATCGACATGAGTGTTCTATATCGAAAAAATTCCAACAATTCCATTTTTGGAAACCATTTCGGTATTAACATAGTGGTAGAAAGAGTACTACATTGCGTCTAAACTTCAAACTTCTTAGTTTTAACCATGATAATAGTCCAAAATTCTTGGTTGATAGAGAATCAAAGTAGATTTACCAATGAATCACGAAATGCTATGGTTCTTCACTATTTTTTTTTCTTAATTTATTCAGAAGTCATTCGCGGGATCATGCACATTTTCCTAGTTATAACGAAAAAAAAGTGCAGTTGGTTGGATCCAATCTATTCTTTGAAATAAACAACTCGCACACACTCCCTTTCCAAAAAAAATCAATACACCTAGCACTACACTTAGATTTATTAGATTTGTTGCTAAAATATCGGTATCAAACCCGAAACTTCCGGCGGATGGCCAGTAACTCAAGCAAAGAAAAGAATCGGTTATGTTTTTCATATGATCGCATCTCCTCTTATGGATAGACTAATTATCTTTCTACGATTCCTATTTTTCTATTTTTTTATTCGTTTTTTTATATGATATTTATAGAATATTTCTATTCTATAGAATAATTATTTTATTAATAAAAATAAAATTCCCATTTCTTACTATTAATTCATATTAATTATTAGTAAGAATATTACTATAATAAGAAGAATATTCTATATATTCGAGAATGAGAATATAGAATATATTTATTAATAAATATATTCTATATTTTGAATTGGTTAGTCAATTGAAAGATTCCCCATAAGAATGATACTTATTAGAATTAGATACTAGTTCTTATGTCAATTGCAAAATCTCTAGTTGTTTTCAACACTTTCTAAATTCAAAAAAAAAAAGCAAGAGCAGCAAAGAAAGTCCATGGAAAAAAGAATATGTATTTTTCTTTTTCTATTTTTTGTTTAAGATTAAACAAAAGGATTCGCAAATAAAAGCGCTAATGCTACAACCAGCCCATAAATAGTTAAAGCTTCCATAAAAGCCAGACTAAGTAATAAAGTACCCCGTATTTTTCCCTCTGCTTCCGGTTGTCTCGCAATCCCTTCTACAGCTTGCCCTGCAGCTGTGCCTTGACCAACTCCAGGTCCAATAGAAGCAAGCCCGACGGCCAACCCAGCAGCAATAACAGAAGCGGCAGAAATCAGTGGATTCATGATAAGTTCCTCCTATCCCAAATAAAATAAAGAAAAGAAATAGTTAATGATATAATCAACCAAGAAATTATGACTTAATTATTTAATTCTGAATATTTATCTTTATCTAGTCGAAGTGTAATTCAAAATTTCAAGAAATAATAATATTTATTGAACTATCCGAATTACTTCGATATTTCTTTTTTCGTTTCTACCCGTGTAGTTTTTTGTGAATACATACAATTTTTGTTCTTATCTTACCTTAAATTTTGAACCATTCTTTAAATTCTTCGTTCTTTCTTTTTCTTGATTTCATTTTTTTAGTCATTCAATATTCAATTCACAATTACAACCGATGAAACGGAAGGTCTTCGTTTTTTGAATTCCCATCTAAATTTTTTATAGTAGTAGCAGGGCAAATTTAGATAACTAGTCATCTATAACTAGTTAATATCTAATATGACATATACATGTGTTTCTTCCATACCGTAAACCAATTTGTTGTGTCTTAGATTCAATCGGATTCGAGAATCATTCTTTGAAACCTCCAAAAAAGAAAGAGTTGTCTTATAGCGATTAGATTCTATATATACACCTAGTTCGACCCCCTCACTCCTACTCTATTTTTTTTTGAATCTCGATTTTTTTGAAAGCCCCTTATTTTATTCATTATTATCCCATTCCCATATGGATAGAATCAATCTAAATCAATTCGTTAGACCGAATTCTTACATAGAAATATCAGAATTTGAGTGATCTAAATGTGATTTTAGATTTTTTTTATTTATATTTATGAAAATGAATTATCTTTTGGTCAATCATTGAATTGAATGTGAATGAAACGAGAATCTGTTCTAGTTCTATATAACATCTTTTTTTAATCACATGTCGTAAACCATACGAAATTATAGTTCCTAATATCTAATATACTAATATCTTCAAATCTAATAATATAATATACTAATATACTAATATATTCAAATCTAATAATATAATAATCTATTTTAGAATCTAATAATATTATAATAATATTAAATAACCTAAAAAAATAATTTAATATGTTATAGTTCTAATTGAATGAACAAAATAATAATAATAATAATAAAAAAAGGATCTTCATTAAATTGGTCAAACAAAGAGTATTTTTAGGAAAAATAGGAAAGAGATCTATCTAAAAGATCTTTTTCCTACTTTTTTTTTACAATTCCCTGGTAATTTTTTATATTTTATTATTCTATTACACTAAATCGTATACTTATTTTATTTATACCTTATCCTTTTTGCATCTTTCTTTTTTTGGGGGAGGTGGATAATCCTTCTTTTTAGTATTATTAATTTTTCAAATTTCTTTCTATTTTTTTTATTCTAAGTAGATTATCGTGAGCCGCTCATACTTTGCGGCGGGCTAAACTAAAAAAAAAGACTATTTCAATAACTAGTCAATGATGACCTTCCATGGATTCACCTATATAAGCCGCAGCTAAAGTAGCAAAAATAAGAGCTTGAATACCGCTTGTAAATAATCCAAGGAACATAACAGGTATAGGAACTACTAAAGGTACTAACGAAACAAGAACAACAACTACTAATTCATCAGCTAATATATTTCCGAAAAGTCGAAAACTAAGCGATAAGGGTTTTGTGAAATCTTCTAAGATGTTAATCGGTAAAAGGATTGGAGTTGGTTGGATGTATTTACCAAAATAAGCCAATCCTTTTTTTGAAAGACCCGCATAGAAATATGCTACTGACGTAAGTAAAGCTAATGCAACAGTAGTATTTATATCATTTGTGGGTGCAGCTAACTCTCCATGAGGTAACTTTATAATTTTCCAAGGCAAAAGAGCCCCTGACCAATTCGAAACAAAAATAAATAGAAACAGAGTTCCAATAAATGGAACCCACGGACCATATTCTTCTCCAATCTGAGTTTTGCTCACGTCTCGAATGAATTCAAGTACATATTCAAAGAAATTCTGACCGGAAGTGGGAATAGTTTGCGGATTTCGAACAACTAGAATGGTTGAAACTAATAAGATAGCAATTACAACCCAAGAGGTAATAAGTACTTGGGCATGTACTTGGAAATCTCCTATTTGCCAATAGAAATGTTGACCTACTTCCACAGCAGATATCTCATATAATCTATTTAATGTGTTGATGGAACATAATAGAACATTCATATTGCCCGGCCCTCTAAAAGAAAAAAATATAACTTGAAAGGGAATTATTTTGATTCAAACATTTTCTTTTTTACTTATCTACTTTCATTTTCTATTTTGAATACCTACTAATCACATAATATTTCTGTTTGTTCTTTTTCTATTTTTCTTTTTGCAGAATTTTGTAATGGTATAATAACCGATTCCATAAATAATCTATGAATCCCCCCAACCAAATCAAATACAAATAATTTATTTATCTTATTATTAATCAAAAATTTCGTATATAGCTAGAACGACCCTCACAAATTGCAAATACTAATTTGTTAAGAATTAATCGGATTGAAGCTATAGCATCATCATTAGCTGGAATCGAAATATCTGCGAGATCCGGGTCACAATTTGTATCGATTAAACAAATCGTTGGAATTCCCAAAGTGATACATTCTCGAAGAGCCGTATATTCTTCTTGCTGATCAACGATTATTACAATATCGGGTAACCGCGTCATATATTTAATGCCACCCAGATATGTTTCCAAGTGAGATAATTGTCTCTTCAACATAGCAGCATCTCTTTTTGGAAGACTGTTGAGTTTCCCCGTCCTTTGCTCCGTTCTCAAGTCCCTGAACTTACGAAGTCTCGTTTCTGTAGTATACCAATTCGTTAACATACCGCCGAGCCATTTTTTATTAACATAATGACATCGAGCTCTTATTGCAGCCCGTGTTACTGAATCGGCTGCTTTTTTTTTGGTACCAACAATTAAGAATTGTTTTCCTCTGCTTGCTGCATCAAAAACCAAATCACAAGCTTCTGATAAAAAACGAGCAGTTCGAGTAAGATTTGTAATATGAATACCTTTACGCTTTGCGGATATATAAGGTGCCATTCGAGGATTCCATTTTCGAGTACCATGACCAAAATGAACTCCTGCTTCCATCATCTCTTCAAAAGTTATGTTCCAATATCTTTTTGTCATTTATCCCCACACTTTTTAAATTTTTAAAATTGAAAAAAAAGAGACCAGGTATCCTGAAATAGAAATAAATAATTGTTCCGATGGAACCTTATCTTTTATCGAAGATTGGCCTTTAATACATAATCAGGCCATTCATTTTTTTTTATATTTATTAGTATTATTTATTATACTTGATTACCAAATCAAATGACTGCATTTAAAGGGATGAATCGAATCTGCTTGTAGGAATCATTAAATCCTAAATTTCTGATGTATCACATAAATTCTTTGAAATGAAAAAATCAAATAATTTTCTGTGATGGAACAAAATATTTCTAATTTCTACCTCGAATAAATTCTTTTTTTTTTCCAAGGTAATCTTGTTATGTTGCCTTGACCGTGAACGGTGCATTATTTTTTTGAATCCGGTACCAACGGGTATCATTCCCCCTAAAACAACATTCTCTTTCAGACCTTTCAACCAATCGATACGACCCCGAAGAGCGGCTTTTGCTAAAACTCTAGCAGTTTCTTGAAAACTCGCTTCGGATATGAAACTTTGAGTATTCAAAGATGTTTTTGTTATTCCCAATAATAGAGCTCGGTAACAAATCGCTTCTTCCAAGGCACGCCCCGTTCGTTCGGCTCGCAATAATCCAATTAGTTCGCCAGGTAAAAATACATTAGACATTCCATCTTCTGAAACCAAGACTTTTGATGTTATTTGACGCACAATAATTTCTATATGTCTATTATGGATGTGTACTCCCTGGGATCGATAAACCTTTTGGATTTTATTAACCAAAGAAATACGACTTTGCGCTATAGTTAGCTCAGCACCAATCAAGAATCCCCACGGAATGCCGAGAATTCTTGTTATACACTCGTTCCAAGCATCAATTCTCTTTTCTAGGTTCATCGATATTGAATCAATCGAACGTACTTCTAATATCTGTTCAACTTTTGGAAGACCCTGTGTTATATCACCGGATCTCGATTTTTCATATATAAATGTAACTAATATATCTCCTTCATAAAGGATTTCTCCATAATGGCCATGAATAGTTGCTCCCGGAGTCGCCAAATAAGGGTTAGCCGATCTTATTATTACAGAATCAATTTGAACAGTTATAACTTGACCCGATTTTAGTTTTAGGTGTGGTCCATTTTTCGTTTGAGCTATACATATATTTTCACAAATAAATTGCCCAAGACTAATTATTGTAAACGTTTTTTCATAATAATTATGATTGAGAAAATACCAATTCAAATGGAATGGATTTAAAACGATGTTACTGTATAGATCGGGTTTATAAATTTTCTCGTTTTCGTCCATTAAATAATATTTTATTACTTGAAAAGTTTCCTTTAATTTGTCAAGTTGCAAATTTTTAGTTATTGAGATCTGATTATGAGTTATTAAACGGTAAAATGAATACAAATTTGCAATTTGAAGGGCTATTCCTAAAGGTCCTAACGAATTCTTAATTGAAATTATAGGATCTTTTTTAAATTTATTAATTCCTTTTTTTATCCCATTGTGATATTTTACGTTGTTGAATGGTCTCATTTGAAAACAATTAGATGATGACAAAATTATCAAAGATCGGCATTCTTTATTTCTATTCAACAACATACGAATAGTTCCGTGATTTTGGCTAAGTGATTGTTGAATTTTTCCCTTAGAATGAATAGAATAAAATGGATTGATATTGATCCGATCCGATTCATTATCCGAGATCAATCCTGAACCAGATGGGTCATTCCTTTTTCTGATATACGAAGTATGAGATTTCACTAAGTCAATTCTTAAGAAATACTCAATCAAACCATTTGTACTTACTTCAACAAAGGAAGCGAGAGCCTCTTCAATAGAAGAACTTTTTTTGTCTTGATTCCAATTCAAAACTAAACAAGTCCGAACTAATTGAATCCTTGTGTCGGAAATTCCCTGAATGGATTTTCCATTTCCATAAAGAATATAATTGAGAACTTTTAGTTCCAGATTATCCCTTTCCTGGAATAGATCTTTGGGAAAAAGTTTTACAAAATTGATACTGTCCGGTATTTCATATAGAATTACAGGTCGAACCAAAACAAAATATTTTTTCTTGGTAGTTGCGATCCATTGGACATAGGTCCAATTTTTCATTTTTTTTGATTCCTTCAAATTTTTTTTTTTTACCGTTCCGGGTGGTATCAAGATGGCACTGTGTCGGGATATCTTATGCATCTCTCCAGGAAAATGGATATCTCCAGAAAAGATTTTTAATTCAATCTTTTTTTTTTTTTTTTCCAATCGGACCAATCCGCCTACTCGACTTCTTATATTTAAAGTGATTGGTGTTCCTATTCCAACGATACTATTATTCCGTACCATTATGGAAGAAGATTCGGGTAAAATATGCACTTCTTCGGGAATAAAAAAAAATCGATCTACTTTGATTTGGTATTTTGGCTTTAATTCTTTGATTCCTCGATACTCAATTAAATCTTCTTTTTGAAAAATGGAATGAATTCCTATAGTTCTATATTTAGTAATTCCTGAACTCTGTCTTCTGTATTGAGGATCATCGAAATAAGCAAAAATACTATTTCTATGAAATATACCATTGATAGGTATTTCAATCGAGACACCGGAAGGGGGCATTAGTTCGTTCTTTCGTTCTTGAATCGATTGGAATGGAAATGGAATAATGAATCTATTTCTTCGCCTTTTTGCCAATAAATCCGAAGTATCGTGAAAAATAGCAGGATACATAAAATGACAATGATCCATACATATGATTTGATTCAATATTGAATAATCGGTAATCCCCCTTTCTTTTTCTTTTGTACCAAAAGTATTGAAACTCAATAATTTATGTTTTACTTGATCATTACTTACTAAAAGGTTCGAAATATTTCTTTTTCCGATAGAAGGAGAATGAATGTTAATTTGATCTTGATCCTTGCGAAGTAAAAAATAGATTGCATCAGACCTGCACGATTTTCCTGATAATATCCATAAATGACTTGTTTTTGGTAAGATATGTACATTACTATACATAAATTCTGATGCATGGTACACATCGGTACTCCAATGCATTTCCCCTTCTGAGTCAGAATAAATATGTTTTCGAACCCTTTCTTTCAAATTAAAAGTATATGTTCCCGCGCGGATCTCAGCAATCACTTGTTCTGATTTTACATATTGATCATTTTGAACTAATAGAAAACTTTTTGGTGGAATAATCACGTTATGTATAATATCGTCACTTTCAATAGTTACATACAAGTCTATATTACATAGAAAAGCAGGATATCCATGACGTGTACGTGTAGGCTGAACTAAATCCTCATTAAATTTTATTTTTCCATTCGAGGGGGCTCGCACATATTCTGCAGTACCCCCTGTGAATACTCCACCAGTATGAAAAGTTCTTAATGTTAGTTGAGTGCCCGGTTCTCCAATAGATTGACCAGCAATAATACCTACAGCTTCTCCCAATTCTACCAGGTCCCCATGAATAGGACTCCGGCCATAACACAATCGGCAGATCCAAGACGTATTCCTACAGGTAAAGGGGGTTCGAATAAATATTGGTTGTGTTTGAAGAGTTATTAATCGATTCATAAGTCCAATTCCAATATCTTGATTTCTAACGACAATGCATCGTGAACCTATATATATATCGTCTGCTAATACACGACCAATTAATGTTTGTATCAAAATTCTTTCTGGCATCATTCCATTCCGGGTATTCACAGAAATCCCTCGAATGGTACCGCAATCTGTTCGACGTACAACAATGTGTTGAACCACTTCAACAAGTCTACGTGTAAGATATCCAGCATCTGATGTTCGTACAGCAGTATCTACAACCCCTTTACGGGCTCCGTAGCAAGAAATGATATATTCTGTTAAAGACAGTCCTTCACGTAAATTGCTTTGAATGGGTAAATCAATCATTTGTCCTTGTGGATCTGACATTAATCCCCTCATTCCTACTAATTGGTGCACTTGAGATGCATTTCCTCTAGCTCCTGAAAAAGACATTATATGGACTGGATTAAAAGGGTCAGTCATCCTAAAATTAGGAGTCATTTCTTGTCGCAAATATTCGCTTGTAGCATACCATATTTCAATGGATTGGCGTAATTTTTCTACCGCATGTACATTCCCATAATGATGATGTTTTTCCAAAATCAAACTTTGTTGTTCAGCATCTTGGACTAGCCATCCTTTAGAAGGTATTGTTAAAAGGTCATCAATTCCTAATGAAATAGATGTAGCAGTAGCTTGACGGAACCCTAGAGTCTTTACTTGATCCAGGATGTGTGATGTATATGCCATTCCGAAATGATCTATTAATCTGCTAATAAGTCGTTTAATGGCAGTTCCACCTATCACGTTATTGTGAAAGACTAGATTGGTCCGTTCTGCCATAAGTACCTCCATATTCCACTCAGTGGGATTCGGTTCGACAATGAATTTGAGTGAATGATTGGAAAACTTCCTTTTCTTTATCTTTATTCACGTAGAAAATGTAAAATTATGATCCTAGTTGAATCGAGAAGAGCTGAATTTACACCAGTATCATAAATTTACCTAGCTTAGATACCAACCATCTATATGATTAGATACCATATGAATAGGCCCGGCAAAAACCTTGTATAGCTTCTTCGATTTCTCGATAAAAAGAAATATGACCAACAGTGGTTCGAATGTATATACAACGAATTTCTTTTTTTATACTTCTTATTACTAAATAATGCCCATAAATCTCATAATAGGTACCCAAAGATTCATAGTGAACTTCGATAGGAACTTCTCTTGAAGACATAATGCATTGATCTAGTCGCCACCGGAGCCAAAAAGGACTGTCGAA